TTCGAATCCCTCTCTTTCCGTACTCGTCAACTAATTCACCAATGTTACTGACTGCAATGCAATGCATCAAATAAGAATGGATACTCCAACAGTTAGACCTTTCTTTTCTTTGATATAGATTCTCTATCCCTACCCCGAATTTCTGTGGTACGAAAAATACTGGACAAAATCGACAGGGAATGAAAATACCCTACCGATCTATGATACATGAATAAGAGAAAAATCCCCAGACGAAACCCCTTACCTTACTTACCCCGGGTCCCTTTACTTAAGCCAAAATGGAGGGGGCAAAATTGTCCGAACCCTTGTTATTTTAGTTAGGGTTAAGTCTGACGAGAGTAATATTCTACAACTAGCAATTCATTTATTTTCAAACCGACCCATTTACTATCTATTATTTGATTGACTAATCCTTCATATTGGAATGGGTGAAGAGTCAAATGTTTTGGTAATTCCTCACGGGGGGATGAATCAAGATAATTTTGAATCAGAGCCCTAGATTTTTGCTCATCCCTCACTGTAATAATATCTCGGGGTTTGCAGCGATAACTTGGTATATCTACTATACGACCATTAACTAAAATATGTCTATGGTTAACTAATTGGCGGGCTTGAGGAATAGTCGAAGCCATACCTAATCGAAAAAGGATGTTATCTAAACGCATTTCAAGTAATTGTAGTAAAACCTGACCTGTTGACCCTTTGGCTTTTCCGGCGATCCGAACGTATTTAAGTAATTGTTGTTCTGTAAGACCATAATGAAAGCGCAATTTTTGTTTTTCTTCTAAACGAATACGATATTGAGATTTTTTGCCGGGGCGCGATTGGTTTCTAAGATCGCTTACGGCTCTAGGCTTTTTACTAGTTAGCCCCGGTAAAGCCCCCAGACGACGGATTTTTTTGAAACGAGGTCCTCTGTAACGCGACATAAAGACTCCTTATTTTTTATTAAATTTCATAAAACAAAATTAAAACTAAACTAAAATATGATAAATTAAGCGAAATTTACTGAAGTATTATAAAGAATAAATAATTAGAGGAATTGTATCAATATCCGTACCTTATTGTATATAAATAATTGTATTATATAAATTTATATAAATAAAAAGAATTTTAAATAATAAAAATTAAGGGTTCTTTTCTTAATTGATTTGTTCTACAGAGACCGAACTCCTCCAATCCAATTTTTATTCATAATTGGAAGTTCCTACGAAATAATAGAAATAGATCAGTGACCCTTGGGAAAAGGGAAAGAGGTTTTTCACTTTGATTTCACATTATCAATTAAATTATGTAAAAAATCAAACAAATGGAGAAAAGCCGGCTATCGGAATCGAACCGATGACCATCGCATTACAAATGCGATGCTCTAACCTCTGAGCTAAGCGGGCTCGCATAACATAAATTGTACACACATACTAGTTTAGTAAACTACTGAGATATTAACTGTTCATTCTTAGCTATTTCATAAGAAATATGATTTATATAAAAATAAATATATAAAATAAAATATATAAAGAATATTTCCAAAAATATTGGATATTTGAATATTATAGAACATACCTATTAATATAGCAGCGATATTTAATTTCGATCTATTTCTCAAATATATGTTTATCGATAATCAATATCTTAATTAGCTTAATTAGATAGTAAGATTTTTTTTTACTATAGTACTATTTTTTTTTTGATATTTTATTATATATTTAAATTTGTTTATATATTTTATTTATAATTATCTTCTAATTATAAATTAACGGAATGATTGTTTATAGCCATTTTATTAGTTATGGCTAGTAATTAAATTAATAATACTAAAAATTTCCTTTTCCTTTTTTTTTGTTATGTTATAGAGGGTCTGCCCTAAGAAAAGGATAAGAATAAAATGAAAGATAAAAGTGTAATTCAGATCATAATGAAACACTCCTCTGGTTTCATTCGAAAAGGTGAAAGCTAAGATGAAAAAAAAAAAAAAGAATCGACCGTTCAAGTATTCAAAATTGCACGGATAGAAATAGGGGCATATCTAAGTATAATAAATATATAATATATAGTATAATATATATGTATTATATAACATATAATATATATGTTATGCGGTATATATCTATATTGAATTGAATTTCTGATATAGATGATATAGATGATATAGAAATGATAGAATCATTTCTGATTGGACCAAATACTGGTCTCCGATAGAGATCAAAGAAAATAGACAAGAAATCAAATAGTAGAAAACACTTTTCAATATAGGAACCGGTATCTAATGAATTCAACGGTTCCAGCATAATATAAATGAAAGAAAAAAGGGTGACGGCATCATAATGTGATCCTAATCACATCACAAAACAAAAAAGGGGATATGGCGAAATTGGTAGACGCTACGGACTTAATTGGATTGAGCCTTGGTATGGAAACCTACCAAGTGAGAACTTTCAAATTCAGAGAAACCCTGGAATTAAAAATGGGCGATCCTGAGCCAAATCCTGTTTTATTAAAA